TAGAAAGAACCATCCGGATCGTTTTTTTATCGATATTCCTGGTTACTAATACTAACTAGGAAATCTCTATTAAACAAAAGAGTGAATTCTTTCAAAATAAAAGAGTGAATTCTTGGGGAGTTTTTAGGAAATACTTTAAAATTTTATTAAATTATGAAATTTATAAGACAAGAAAAGATAATAACTACTAATACGAATAATAAAAGGGTGGATTATCGTATATATATATTTCATGTAGAAACATGTAGAAAGATGAATTAGAAACATGTAGAAAGATGAATAGGTCCATTTATTTATATATTTATTGTATTTTATTAATTAATATATATTTCTTAAAACATATACTTATAGACTCCCTATCCCTATTAAGTATATATATACTCACTTAGGTATACTTAGTATAATATAACAATTATATATGAATTATAAGATATCTTTATAACAATATAAGGATAAGGTTCAAATATAAAACAATAAATATAACAATAAATAACAGGTACAAATATTAAATCGAGGTACCCATTCTATGATAACTCTCAACAGTCTCCCCTCCATTTTTGTGCCTTTAGTGGGCTTAGTATTTCCGGCAATTGCAATGGCTTCTTTATCTCTTTATGTTCAAAAAAACAAGATTTTTTAGATACAACAAGGACAAATCTTATATATATATATATATTTTTTTTTCAAGACTTACTTGGATCATAACACGGATATCTAGTTAGTAAAATATGGTATAATATGCGGCTTCCTTCGGGCATAAGCTCTTATGTATGTGGAAACATGATAAATGAATTCTAACTATTTTCAAATAGATCGGGATCGGGGAGAATTGCTGAAATGTAAAGTCAATATATATGTATTAGGAAATCATATGAAAGGGATGTTATTATTTTAGTTTGGATCTAAGAAATTCGATGAATTATCCCTAAAGGTTCACATCATAATAGTGCTGGTTGATGAGAGTTACTTCGGAAACAAAAAAAAGTAAAAAAAAATTATTTTTGTTATTCTCCCAATTCCAATAAAATGCAACTAGGTCTAGTTAGAGTATGAGTTGGCGATCAGAACGTATATGGGTAGAACTTATAGCGGGGTCTCGAAAAACAAGTAATTTCTGTTGGGCCTTTATTCTTTTTTTAGGTTCATTAGGGTTTTTATTGGTTGGAACGTCCAGTTATTTTGGTAGGAATTTTATATCTTTATTTCCTTCTCAGCAAATAATTTTTTTTCCACAAGGTATCGTGATGTCTTTCTATGGGATCGCAGGTCTTTTTATTAGCTCCTATTTGTGGTGCACAATTTCGTGGAATGTAGGTAGTGGTTATGATCGATTCGATATAAAAGAGGGCATAGTGTGTATTTTTCGTTGGGGATTTCCTGGAAAAAATCGTCGCATATTCCTCCGATTCCTTATGAAAGACATTCAGTCCATCAGAATAGAAATTAAAGAGGGTATTTATGCTCGTCGTGTCCTTTATATGGAAATAAAAGGACAAGGAGCCATTCCCTTGACTCGTACTGATGAGAATTTTACTCCACGAGAGATTGAGCAAAAAGCTGCTGAATTGGCCTATTTCTTGCGTGTACCAATTGAAGTATTTTGAAAAAAGGAACTGAAGAATGAATACTTTGCAAGAGATAAAAAACTCAAGAATCATCTTTTTTTCTATAGCATAACTTAACTGAAGTTTCTTCAGAACGCTTACTCGAGCCAAAGCAAACGTATATGAAACAATTCTAAAACTAAATTGTTTATGTCCACAATTTTTTTTATGCGTATGTAAATCCACTTAACTCAATTCAGTAACAAATCTAAATGATAGATTCATCATATATCAAAACAAAACATTTCATCATAAAGTAAAGAATTTTTTTTCTAAATAGTTGATATTTTGATAGAACGGGAGTTCTTTCGTCTCGAAATCCGACTACTATTAATTTAATTTGAAGAGGGCTCTTTCTTATTCTATATTCTTTCTAAATTCAAGGACTAACCGCTGTACTGAATCACAAAAAAATCCGGAAATACATCGATGACTTGTAATAGAACTTATGCTTGATAGAAATATTAGTATCATATAGAGTCGACGAATGAGGTGCGTTCATTAAAAATTTTAAAATTCACAGACGAAAAAATGGCAAAAAAGAAAGTATTAATTTCCCTTCTATATCTTGCATCTATAGTATTTTTGCCTTGGTGGATCTCTCTCTCATTTAATAAAAGTCTGGAATCTTGGTTTACTAATTGGTGGAATACTAGGCAATCCGAAATTTTTTTGAATGATAGTCAAGAAAAGAGTATTCTAAAAGAATTCATAGACTTAGAGGAACTCTTACGTTTGGACGAAATGATAAAGGAATACCCGGAAACACATTTACAAAAGCCTCGCATCGAAATCTACAAAGAAACGATCCAATTGATCAAGATGCACAACGAGGATCGCATCCATACAATTTTACACTTCTCGACAAATATAATCTGTTTCGGTATTCTAAGTGGTTATTCTATTCTAGGTAATGAAGAACTTGTTATTCTTAACTCTTGGTTTCAAGAATTCCTATACAACTTAAGCGACACAATAAAAGCTTTTTCTATTCTTTTATTAACTGATTTATGTATAGGATTCCATTCGCCCCACGGTTGGGAATTAATGATTGGCTCTGTCTACAAAGATTTTGGATTTGCTCATAATGATCAAATTATATCCGGTCTTGTTTCTACTTTTCCAGTCATTTTAGATACAATTTTTAAATATTGGATCTTTCGTTATTTAAATCGTGTATCTCCTTCACTTGTAGTGATTTATCATTCAATGAATGACTGAAAAGTGATCGAATGAGCCAATTATAATATTTGTTACTTTGTACATAAGCAAAACATTCAAAATTGTACTTACTACCCATCCAAGGGATTCCTCCAATATTCCAGTAAAATTATTTATATTTAATATTTAAGTAAATAGCAAAATTATAGATAGGGAACTATACTTAGCGACCTACCTAATTTTATTGTAGAAATTTTCGGGATCAATGATTGGACCATGCAAACTAAAAATACCTTTTCTTGGATAAAGAAAGAGATTACTCGATCCATTTCCGTATCGCTCATGATATATATACTAACCCAGGCACCCCTTTCAAATGCATATCCCATTTTTGCACAGCAGGGTTATGAAAATCCACGAGAAGCGACTGGCCGTATTGTATGTGCCAATTGCCATTTAGCTAATAAACCCGTGGATATCGAGGTTCCACAAGCGGTACTTCCTGATACTGTATTTGAAGCAGTTGTTCGACTTCCTTATGATCTGCAACTGAAACAAGTTCTTGCTAATGGTAAAAAAGGAGCTTTGAATGTCGGGGCTGTTCTTATTTTACCCGAGGGGTTTGAATTAGCCCCTCCCGATCGTATTTCGCCCGAGATTAAAGAAAAGATAGGAAATCTGTCTTTTCAGAGCTATCGTCCCACTAAAAAAAATATTCTTGTGATAGGTCCGGTTCCTGGTCAGAAATATAGTGAAATCACCTTTCCTATTCTTTCCCCGGACCCCGCTACTAAGAAAGATGTGCACTTCTTAAAATATCCCATATATGTAGGCGGGAACAGGGGAAGGGGTCAGATTTATCCCGACGGGAGCAAGAGTAACAATAATGTTTATAATGCTACAGCAGCAGGTATAGTAAGCAAAATAATACGAAAAGAAAAAGGGGGGTACGAAATAACCATAGCGGATGCATCGGATGGACGTCAAGTGGTTGATATTATCCCTCCAGGACCGGAACTTCTTGTTTCAGAGGGCGAATCCATCAAACTTGATCAACCATTAACGAGTAATCCTAATGTGGGTGGATTTGGTCAGGGAGATGCGGAAATAGTACTTCAAGATCCATTACGTGTCCAAGGTCTTTTGCTCTTCTTGGCATCTGTTATTTTGGCACAAATCTTTTTGGTTCTTAAAAAGAAACAGTTTGAGAAGGTTCAATTGTCCGAAATGAATTTCTAGATCTGCGGATTTATCAACATCAAGCTCTAAAAAGAAACAAATTTTTGTTGGGAATTATGTATGATCAAAAAAATTTTGCTTATTTATATTCTTTATTCTACCGGATTTCGGGAATTACTTAATACCGCATTCCTGGTCATAGTATATTGTGAAGGCGACTGTTTTACTTAACTCTTCTTTATTTATTTTTTTTTTTTCAATCCAAATTGAAACGGTATGATATAGAATGAATCAATAGTTTTCTATTTGACTAGAATCAAAACAAAAGATAAATAAGCGGAGAATAGAAACCTAAAGTATAAATGAGAGGAACAAAGGATTTTAGGGGAGATTGTTCGTCTCCTAGTCCTTGACACAAGAAACGGAATTTTACCCAACCCTTTCTTGTGTCGAATTAATAAAGATTCTCGATCCCGTTCGTAAAAAATGGATATTTGTAGTTTTCATTTTTTTTTTTTTTATAGGTTTATTTTATCATAACCCTTTTTTAGATTTCTTACGTAACATAGTGGTAGTGGACAAATAAATATAGGTCAATTTATTGAGCAATATAGAACTTCTTCAATTTCAACGAACTTATAAAAAAAAATTTCACTTTTATTAGATTAAATATTTATTAGATTAAATGGAGTAAGGTTCTATTCTATTAGTATAGAAAGGGTTTGCATGATATCTGATTGATAGAAATATATTCTATTTATATATAATTGTGAGTCATCCAAAAAGGGTAAATCGAGTGATTCCTTCTTTGTTTTAAGTCTTGACAGATACTATTGAGTAACAGATGTTCTGAATCAATTAACGAAGTTCATTTTTTAAAAACATCATCAGAAAAGGTGGAGGTTTTTGAAACATCTCTAAAAAAAAATATTATGATTATTAAGAACTCAACGGGACTTACCCCCTCTTTCCTTGTCTGATTCGAGGGGGATCCCGTTGAGTTCTTATGCTTTCATGTCTACAACTCAGTTCATCCGATTATTACAGGGATGAACC